GGCCAAAGGAATAGCTAAGGACTTCTTCCCTCATTCTCATCATGGGGTAGCTCAGGAACTATAGAATCTCTCAGGAGTTGAATAAACTCTTTTATGCTAGTGGAATTGGGAAGCATGATAAGTCCGTACTCCACATTCTAGCTTCATCCTTGGTTTTCAAAGAAAGGAACTGACAGAAGAGAAAGGTAAGATAATTCTTTCTGGGCTTAACTGAAAGCGGGGGAGGCCCAGGTCTACATACAGGTCTTGCATCAATAGAATCCTCCAATTGCTAGGGAAAGAATATCGGGATTAGTCTCCTTGCCATTGCTACTGTCTTTGAAAGTCTAGCTATCCTCTCCTTGTCATGCTTAGTGATTCTGCATTGCTCCTTCTTCTGATCTTTCTTGCCTTATAGAACTGACCTTTGTCCCCTCCTTCCGGTTTTCACTCACTTAAAGTCCATTCCTTGCTCTTGCCTAGTTCTAGGCTTAGACGAAAGAGCTCATTCATAGATTCCATCTTTCTAGCATTTCATGTCTTTCTTCCTTCAACTCTAATTCATGCCATGAATTGTTAAGTCCTTCTATACTATCATAGCTATTGCTTCTCACCTCCCCTAGAGCCTATTGAAGAAAAATCCGAGGCTCACTCGCTGCCCTAAGCCCTACAGTTCCTTCGCTTACCGCCTAAGATGAATCTATTGCCTCCCCTCCCACCACGAATAGGTTTATATGAGTCCTCCAAGGAAGGGACGAGCCGCATTGACTATGAAGAAAATAGAACAGCGTTCTTTACTGAAACAGATACACGAGCTTCATCTCATGCATGGTCTTTTCAGAGCACGGGTCGGGAGGACATTGCAAAACGCCAGTGGAGGTCTGGTCTCAAAGTCTAGTCTTTCTTCTCCTATCACTGCCTTTGGGAACGAGCAGGTGAATAGCTTAGTGTAACGGTCCGGAGCGCTGCCTCTTACTAAGAGAACAGATGCTACGCAAACACAGAAAAGGGCAAGCAGGAAAAGGAGTAGACTAGCTGGCAAAAGGAATAAACGGTTAGGCTTAGAGATGTTAACAGATATGGAAAACTACCTTACAAAGCAGCTACCTTGGAAGGTCAGCGGAAAGAGCTAGAACAACGTGAAAAAGAGCTGGGAGTTCGGCTATGGGAAGTGGGGAATGATAAGATGGAAGTTGCTTTAAAAAGGCAAGCTGTAGGAGTATAGGTAGTGAAAGACTCCATCTTCTGGTGGTTACTATTCGGTGAAGTAAGAGGATGCAGGAAAAGAAGAGATACAGGAAGCTGCTAAGAAAGTCATCAGGTAGGTAAGCAAGCAGCCCAGGTGCCAAGCTAAAGACAAGGATCACATCTCCGAGCTCTTTCTACCCTCTCTTGTTGATCTATCAGCTTTTCACAACTCAGCTAGTTGCCTTCTTAGCCTTCAAGTTGTAGCCTATCTCAGAATGCTACTTTCAGATATCTTTGAGAAGATCGGAATACAAACAAGCAATCCCGTAGGGAAGCCTGGATTCTGACTGAGAGGTGTGAGAGAAAGACAAGCCAGCCCTATCCCGTCCCCTCTAAATAAGAGATTGACTAACCTCATCCTTTCACTCCTTCATCCCTTCGTTCCTCACCCTCACATCTAGCAATTCAATTCATTCAAGCCTTGCTAACAACATCTAGTCTAAGTGCATTGCTGCTAACTGCTAGTACCAACTCTATTAGCCTATTCAAGTGTTATGTTAACCAACAACAATTCATCTCTTCTATGACCATTGTAAGCCATTCAAAACCTCAGTTAACCTACTTTCAGATTCTTAATATCCTGCTAAAACGTTAGTTTCTCTGTACTGCACTTACTTTAACCACCAAAGCACTAACTTGAATAACAAACAAAAGCACGAACAGCTGGACTCCCAATCGATCGGGATACCCTCTCCGGGGCATCCCTCTCTTGCTTTCGATTCTTCTTTCATGAATGGTGCACTGCTGCTTGCTAATTTGAAGTGCTGTGCAACGATCATCTTGGTCAATAGTCAATAAGAGATCGATCCCGTAGTGTTCACAATCCTGTCTGGGAAGGTTCTTCAAAAAGTGTATCCTGGAGGAGTGAGTGAAATCAATCCTCTCACGTTCTTATCTTGCTTGGTCAACAAGTCATGGCTCTAGCTTCATTCTTAGCCACATGGTGGGCTCACCTTCGTTCGTGGGTCTCCGCTTTCCAGCTGTCAAGCAAGGTAAAGAAAGGAAGAAGGACACTCTTGAACAGTCGATTCTACCCTCTATCGATCGGGATACCCGGGTTGGGCATCCCTCTCTAGTGCTTACGCTAGCTAGGCAAGCTTGTTCTTGTGTTGAATAGACCCTAGCCTTAGATGGAGCAAAGCAGACTGAGTCCTTCCTTCTATCAGGCCATGGAAGTCGGCTAAGGCGCAATGCTCCCTATGGCGCTACGCATCGTTCCTTTCAGTCGAGCTAGCTTAGTTCTTTCCCTATCTTCTTTCTGGTGTGGGCTTAG